CCAACCGATGAACCGATTATAATTTTAAAATGGCAGTTCCAAAAAAGCGTACCTCTAGTTCCAAAAAACGTATTCGTAAAAATCTTTGGAAAAAGAAAGGATATTGGGCAGCATTGAAAGCTTTTTCATTAGCGAAATCTCTTTCTACCGGTAACTCAAAAAGTTTTTTTTGTGTGACAAATAAATAATTAAACAATAGACTAAATAATATGAATAGGTCTAATTCAAAAAAATGATTCTAATTTTTGTTAGATTTTTTTTTGTAAAATTTCCAAGTTATCAAGAATATAAATAATATTAATCTAATAATAATAGATTATTATCTAAATTAATATTTCATTTGTTATTAAAACAAAATGAATTCCATTCTCTAATAGCAATAACAATATAAAATGGAATTCATTTTGTTATTTTTTAGTTCGAGCCATGACAAAATTATCTCGTTACAAATGTTGCTTTTATTTTCAGGAGACCATAAATAAAGTAATAAAAAAGTAATAAACTAAAAAATGAAAAATCCCGTTGTTAGTTAACTGAAAAAAAGGATACTCTAAAATAAAAATAACTAATAAACAAAAGATAAGATTCGTAATATTATTAAAGAAAACGTTTAGATTAAATGCCTGATTTTGAAACAAATTTTTAGTCATCAATTTGAATGTTTCCTAAAAAAATATTGAATTAACCCTCCCAATCTCGACGATTGAATAAAAATAGGTTATTATGATTTTGAATAAGCCGCTATGGTGAAATCGGTAGACACGCTGCTCTTAGGAAGCAGTGCTAGAGCATCTCGGTTCGAGTCCGAGTAGCGGCATGGCTTTTTCTAAAAGAGTAAGCCCTATAATGAATTCAATTCCCTATTTCAATTCCTATAATTGAGAATCCCTTTAATAAATTTTATGATAGTTTCAACTTTAGAGCGTATATTAACTCATATATCCTTTTCGATCATTTCAATTGTAATTACAATTCATTTGATAACTTTATTTGTCGATGAAATCGTAGGACTATATGATTCATCAGAAAAGGGCATGATAGCTACTTTTTTCTGCATAACAGGATTATTAGTTATTCGTTGGATTTATTTTGGGCATTTACCATTAAGCAATTTATATGAATCATTAATTTTTCTGTCGTGGGGTTTTTCCATTATTCATATGATTCCGTATTTTAAAAAACATAAAAACCATTTAAGCGCAATAACGGCGCCAAGTGTTATGTTTACCCAGGGTTTCGCTACTTCAGGTCTTTTAAATGAAATGCATCAATCTGCAATATTAGTACCGGCTCTCCAATCACATTGGTTAATGATGCACGTAAGTATGATGGTGTTGAGCTATGCAGCTCTTTTGTGTGGATCATTATTATCACTAGCTCTTCTAGTCATTACATTTCGAGAATCCATAAGGATTTTTAGTAAAAGCAAAAATTTGTTAACTGAGCAATTTGCCTTTGGTGAGATTCAATACGTGAATGAAAGAAACAATGTGTTAAAAAACACTTCTTTGATTTCTTCTCAGAATTATTACAGATATCAATTAATTCAACAATTGGATCGATGGAGTTATCGTATTATTAGTTTAGGATTTATCCTTTTAACCATAGGTATTCTTTCGGGAGCAGTATGGGCTAATGAAGCATGGGGATCCTATTGGAATTGGGATCCAAAAGAAACTTGGGCATTTATTACTTGGACCATATTTGCGATTTATTTACATATCCGAACAAATAAAAATTATGAAACTGAAAATTCTGCAATTGTGGCCTCAATGGGCTTTCTTATAATTTGGATATGTTATTTTGGGGTTAATCTATTAGGAATAGGGTTACATAGTTATGGTTCATTTACATTACCATCTAATTGAATCTAATTGAATTTCTAATTGAATTTAAAGTACTTGACAACGAAAAGCCTAGGGCAGCATACATTATGAAACCCTTATATCAACCATCAAGAACCATTTGAATCATTCTATTTCCATTACTTGATTCAAATGGTTCTCAAAATGTCAAAATATCTGGTTATATTTTTATAATAGAATTCCAATTTTTTTATTTAACTTAAAAGCTGAAAAAGACTTTTTTTGGACAATGAACGATTTTTAAAATCATCGTATTTTTTTTATTGACAAAAACTATCTATAAAAAAAATTTGATAGAATAGCTTCGACCTTCTCAACTGATAATGAGAAAACGAAATCGGGATAAATACCAATACCTATTACCGGTAAAAGGATCGAAATCGAAATAAATAACTCGCGCGGTCCAGAATCAAAAAAATAAGAGTTTTTGGGGACATTAAAAAGCTTGTATCCATAGAACATCTGGCGTAACATAGATAATGAATAAATAGGAGTTAATATCATTCCAATTGCCATTACAAAAGTAATTAAGATTTTTGTTATTAAAAGATATTTTTGGCTAGTAAGTATTCCAAAAAAAACTACCAATTCGGCAACAAAACCGCTCATGCCCGGTAATGCAAGCGAAGCCATTGATAAGATACTGAAAGTCGTGAATATTTTTGGAATTGAGACGGCCATTCCGCCCATTTCGTCGAGGTAAACAAGTCGTATTCTATCATAACTCGTTCCGGCCAAGAAAAAAAGTGCAGCGCCAATAAATCCGTGAGAAATTATTTGTAAAATGGCCCCGTTGAGCCCTGTATCGCTTATAGAACCAATTCCTATAATTATGAAACCCATATGAGATACAGAAGAATAGGCTATTCGTTTTTTTAAATTACGCTGACCCGGAGATGTTAAAGCTGCATAGATAATTTGAATTGTGCCTACTATCATCAACCAGGGAGAAAATATAGAATGGGCATGGGGTAATAATTCCATATTGATCCGAACCAACCCATATGCTCCCATTTTTAATAAGATTCCGGCTAAAAGCATACAAGTACTATAATGTGCCTCTCCATGGGTGTCTGGTAACCATGTGTGTAGGGGTATGATCGGTGATTTGACAGCAAAAGCAATAAGAAATCCAATATAAAATATTATTTCCAGTGCTACAGGATACGATTGATTAGCTGATGTTTCAAAATTTAATGTCGGTTCATTGGAGCCGTATAAACCAATACCCAGAACTCCTATTAATAAAAAAACGGAACCTCCAGCAGTGTACAAAATAAATTTTGTAGCTGAATACAAACGTTTCTTTCCACCCCACATGGATAGAAGTAGATAAACGGGAATTAATTCTAACTCCCACATGATGAAAAAAAGTAAAAGGTCTTGAGAAGAAAATAGTCCTATTTGACCACTATACATTGCTAACATTAGGAAATGGAATAGTCGTGAATCTCGAGTAACGGGCCAAGCCGCTAAAGTAGCTAAAGTTGTGATAAAGCCTGTCAGTAAAATGGGTCCTATAGAAATTCCATCTATTCCCAATCTCCAGTAAAAATCAAAATAATTGATCCATTTATAATTCTCCGTTAGTTGCATTAACGGATCATCCAATTGGAAACGATAACCGAATGCATAGGTTGTTAGAAGGAGTTCTACTATACATATACATATAGTATACCACCTTATTACCTTATTTCCTCTATGAGGAAGAAAGAAAATTAAGGAACCCGCGGATATTGGCAAAACTACAACTAGCGTTAACCAAGGAAAATTATTCATAGTAAAAACAAAATAAACTTGGACCAGAAAAACCCGTGCTCGAAATAAATATATTTTCGAGCGCGGGTTTTTGTCGGTAAAGGTAAAAAAATCAAATGTATTCGAGTAGGGTTTTCTGAAACGTATTAATAAGCTAGACCCATACTTCGAGTTGTTTCATGCCATAAATAAACGCGAACACTCAAGAAATCCGTTGGACAGGCAGATTCACATCTCTTACAACCGACACAGTCCTCTGTTCTTGGAGCAGAAGCTATTTGCTTAGCTTTACATCCGTCCCAAGGTATCATTTCTAATACATCAGTTGGGCAGGCTCGCACACATTGAGTACACCCTATACACGTATCATAAATCTTTACTGAATGTGACATTGGATCTATAAATTTTTAAACGTCAGAAATTTTCGATCTAGTAAACTTGTAAATGAATCATATATTTAGACACCAGATGAATCAATAATTTACCAGAAATTTGGAAGCAATCTACTTCTGGATCGACTCATACGATAGAACCAAGATACTTTGATTTCTTACATTTTCTAAAATATGGATTAGATTTAATGTATGGTCATGTTAATTAGAATTTATGAATATTGTAATTTCTATGATTAATACTACACTACTTATTCAACAAATTCGATTGATTGATACGAGTTGATTTTCTGTTACGATAAATTGACGAAACAATGGCCAGTCCAATAGCTGCTTCAGCGGCGGCAATAGCTATAACAAAAATTGAGAAAATATTTCCTTTTAATTGCCGGCTATCAAAAAAATCAGAAAATGTTACGAAATTTATATTAACCGCATTCAGTATAAGTTCAAGACACATAAGGGCTCTAACCATATTTCGGCTTGTGATCAATCCATAGATACCGATAGAAAATAAGTAGGCACTCAAAACAAGTACATGCTCGAGCATCATTGACTAACTCCTTATCAATTTTGATTCATTTCAATATGAACTGAATAACAATTCAACAGATTCAATTGACTAGAATATAAAGTGCGGAACAAAGAAATATATTGTATTGGTAATAGATTAAATAAAAGAGTTTTTATTTTGACTTTTAGACATAACCAATTTTAAAACCAATTTTAAAATGGAAGATAAAAAAATGTAATAACACAGAACAGAGTTGAATTTTGATTACTGTTGGAAATTCTAGAAATTTATTACTGGCGCGCTACCGCAATTGCGCCTATTAAAGCGACTAAAAGAATTATCGAAATGAATTCAAATGGAAGAAAAAAATCTGTTGATAAATGAATTCCAATTTGTTGACTATTACTTATCAAATCTTGCTCTATAATCTGGTTTGATCTTGCAGTCCAAATAATCCCGTACCATGACGTATCCGTAATACTAATCATTAGTAAAACAAAAATACTTGTACAAACTGGTAAAGTAATCCCATCCCCAACAGTCCAAAGATTAAAATCTTTGTAATCTTCTGAACCATTCATAAACATCACAGCAAATACAATTAAAACATTTATAGCTCCCACGTAAATAAGAAGTTGTGCAGCAGCTACAAAATAGGAGTTTAATAGAATATAAAATAAGGATATACAAACAAGAACCAGCCCCAATGAAAAGGCAGAATAAATGGCGTTGGTAAATAATACCACACCTATACCGCCTAGTATAAGACCCAATCCCAGAAAGACTAAAAGAAAGTCATGTATTGGTCCAGGCAAATCCATTATATGTAAAATAAGAGATAAATAAATCTAAATGTTTTTCATGACTTTATTGAGACCCGATCAGAAATTTTTTTTAATAATTTTTCAAAAATTCCTAATTAAATCCTAAGAGATAGGACTAAATGTAGGTACAATTATTGGGCTAATTTTATTCTTTATCTGAAGGAATAGGTCTAATCCGAAATTTTTTATTTCGAAATATATACAGATATATTAATTAATAGATTTTCAATCAAAATAAAGATTCGCTTCTTATCAACCAATTAATAGTTGGAATTTCATTTCTAGTTATTGACCAAACAAAACAAAAGAACCTTTATTTCTTTTAAATAAATAAATAAAAACCGAACCTTAGTATTGTTAAAGTAATTGGAATTTATTCTTGAATCAAGAGATTTACTTATTTTTTATTTGAGGTGAATTAAAAATTGTTCGAATTGTATAATCGTCAACTACTGACATTGGTAAACGACCTAAAGCAATTTGATTATAATTTAATTCGTGACGATCATAAGTAGAAAGTTCATATTCTTCAGTCATTGATAAACAATTTGTTGGACAATACTCAACACAATTACCACAAAATATACAGATTCCGAAATCAATACTGTAATTTAGTAATCGTTTCTTTCGAATATCTGTTTCTAATTTCCAATCAACAACGGGTAGATCTATAGGACATACACGAACACATACTTCACAAGCAATACATTTATCAAATTCAAAATGAATTCGACCACGGAAACGTTCCGCGGTGATTAATTTTTCATACGGATATTGAATAGTTACGGGTAAACGATTTGCGTGAGATAAAGTAATCATGAAACCTTGACCGATGTACCTTGCAGCCCGTACTGTTTGTTGACCATAATTCATGAACCCAGTTACCATAGAAAACATATCGTGAATATATATATGAATAATTTTATGTTTGTTTATTTCTCTTGTTTGAGACAAATTGTGAATATAGAATATTCCTTTACAGCGAAAAGAGTTGAGAAGAAGTTGTTAATAATAGATTACCGAGAGAGATCGGTAAAAGAAATTTCCATCCAAGATTTAATAGTTGGTCCATTCTTAGCCTCGGCAAAGTCCATCTTGTTGTGATAGGAATGAACAAGAACAAATAAGTTTTAGTTAATGTAATAAAGATACCAATCGTCGCTTCAAAGACTCCACCTAATTTATTTATTTCAAAAAACTCAGAAACATATATGTCTGGAATAGATATATTCCAGCCTCCCAAGTAAAGAACTGTTACAAATAATGAAGAAACTAACAGGTTTAGATAAGAAGCAACATAAAATAAACCAAATTTTATACCCGAGTATTCGGTTTGATAACCTGCTACTAATTCTTCTTCTGCTTCTGGTAAATCAAAAGGTAATCTCTCACATTCTGCTAGGGAAGAGATGAGAAAAATGATAAACCCTATAGGCTGACGCCATAAATTCCACCCCCCAAAACCATATTTTGATTGCGCCTCAACTATATCAATTGTACTTGAACTGTTAGATAATCATAGTCGGTGATACCATCACTGTTATCATCGCTATTACAGAACCGTACATGAGATTTTCATCTCATACGGCTCCTTAAAGGCCATAAATAAATCTAAGGACCGGGTAAGTATTATTTTATCTTGATACATTTGTAGGATGGATAAGGTCAAATCTTATTGGACGGTCCAAAATTAGACCAATAGAATTCTGTCTGTTATAATTATTAGTTTTAAATAATTGTTATTTTAATAATTAAATAAATTAATAATAAAATAAAAAAAAAACAAAGTACTTCTGAATTGATCTCACCCCTTCTTTAAAAAATTTCAATTTTTCTTTGTTGAGTAATAACTTAATTCTTCAATAAAATACTTCTTGTAGAAATATAACTAACATAATTAACCCTTCGTTTTTACTTACGAAAAAAAAATTCCATATTAATTCATGAATTATGATATATATTCTATATATATATGAATATAGAATATGAATATGGAAAAGGATAAAAAAGATATATTTTTTTATTGGAATTGGGTTTCTTTCTCTTTTTTTTTTTTTTTCGTTCCTATTCTTCTTTCTATTTCTTAAAAAAAGAGGGCTTACAAAATAAAGGATTTTTTCGTTCCCAATAGTTATGTATTTCATCGGTGGATAGGAGCATACTCTGGATTGGAATAGTGCCTTGGGGAGTACTTCCTAATAATTTCTACTAACTTTAAGCCCCGATTAGTATTCGTTGTTTGTATATTATGTAAAAAAGCCCTTTTTGGATAATTTACATAATTTCCATTTCCATTACAAATCCGTTACATATCTTGGTGTTTCTAACCATCCACTCGTTTTTGTTCAACCCTCCGTTATGATAATACATGTATGTTAATCCATACAAATGATAGTGAAAAATCAATACGGTGGATTTTTTGAGCCCGCTTCAAGTCAGGATGACTAATCGACCAATCTTGGCTTGGGGTAAACGATTTCTTATGTTTATGTTTATTTTCGCTTAACTCTTTAACTCTTATACATGGAAAATGAGACTCAATATTTTTACTGCGAATTTATATATTTATATATTCTAAATTATATAATATATATATATAAGCTGTTTTCTTTCACTCAATATAACTATTTTATTGAATTTTTCAATCCGAATAATGAATAAAAAAAAAAAAAATGAAGATCTCTAACCCTACTCAATTCATTCCACCGTTTTCCTCGAAAGGAAGAATAGAGAAAGGTTTATGTCTATATATCAACGAATCGCACGTAGAGATATTGATAACACACATAAAGTTAATGGTATTTCATAACTAATTGATTGAGCAGCAGCTCGTAGACCACCTAAAAAGGAATATTTATTATTTGACCCGTATCCTGACATAAGAAGTCCAATGGGAGCAATACTTGAAATGGCAATCCATAAAAAAACACCAATATTGAGATCCGCTAAAACAAGACGATACCCAAATGGAACTACTAAATAGCTTACTAAAATGGATATAACTGCTATGGATGGACCGATACTGAATAAACGAGTATCCCCTCTAGATGGAAAAAGATTTTCTTTGAAAAGAAGTTTTGTCCCATCTGCTAGAGCTTGAAGAACTCCCAAAGGGCCGGCGTATTCAGGTCCAATACGTTGTTGTATTCCCGCGGATATTTCTCTTTCTAACCATACAATTACCAGTACGCCTATTGTAATTCCCAATACAAGAGTCAAAATAGGAATAAGTAACCATATAATTCCATAGACCCCCTTTAAAAATTCCAATCTAGAAAAAGAATCGATCTCTTGTAATTCTAGTGTATCTAGTGTATCAATTATCATTTCAACGATCAACTTCTCCCATAATGATATCTATACTACCTAGTATTGTCATAATATCAGCCAATTTCATTCTTTTAACTAACTGAGGAAGAATTTGCAAATTGATAAAACCCGGCGGTCGAATTTTCCATCTCCAAGGAAAACCACTCCGATCCCCTATCAGGAAAATCCCTAATTCGCCTTTTGGAGCTTCGACTCGCACATAAAGTTCTTGTTTCGGCAATTCAAATGTAGGAGAAGGTTTTTTACTAATAAAGCGATATTCAAAATCATTCCATTCTGGATTCCTTTCTCTATCAAAGTAGCGGATTTCTAAATTCTCATATGGTCCCCCCGGAATTCCTTCGAGAGCCTGTTGAATAATTTTTACAGATTCCACCATTTCACCAATTCGGACTAGATAACGAGCCAATGAATCCCCTTCTTTTTGCCACTGTACTTCCCAATCAAATTCGTCATAACACTCATACTGATCAACTTTACGAAGGTCCCATTGTATTCCGGACGCTCGCAGCATTGGTCCTGATAAACCCCAGTTTATTACTTCCTCTCGACCAATAATGCCTACCCCCTCGACTCGTTCTAAAAAAATAGGATTGCGTGTAATAAGTTGTTGATATTCAGCAACCCTTATTAAAAAATAATCGCAGAAATCCAAACATTTATCTATCCAGCCATAAGGGAGATCAGCCGCCACCCCTCCGATCCGAAAATAATTATGCATCATTCTCATACCGGTGGCAGCTTCGAATAGATCATATACTAATTCTCTTTCTCTGAAAATATAGAAAAAAGGAGTCTGTGCACCAATATCCGCCATAAAAGGGCCGAGCCATAACAGATGAGAAGCTATACGACTCAACTCCAACATAATTATTCTGATATAGCTGGCTCTTTTAGGTACTTGAATATTTCCCAGCTGTTCCGGCCCATTTACTGTTATTGCTTCTGTGAACATAGTAGCTAAATAATCCCAACGTGTTACATAAGGCAAATATTGTATAATTGTTCGGTTTTCCGCAATTTTTTCCATCCCTCGGTGTAAATAACCCAATATTGGTTCACAGTCAATAACATCTTCACCATCTAGAGTAATGATAAGTCGAAGAACACCATGCATTGATGGATGGTGGGGACCCATACTGACTACCATCAGGTCTTTTCTTGTAGCTGGTATATTCATAGGTTTTTCCTTAATTCACTCTTTCATGAATTGCTGAAAACGAAAAAAAGTTCATTCAAATTCACGATCTAATAAATCAAATAATTCAAAATGCTTCTTCAAATTAACGAGTTTTTGATTCACGAATATCCAACCGATTAATCAATTCTTTATAACCTATTCTATTTTTCTTTGACAAATAAGATAGCAGGCGTTGGCGTTTTCCCAGAATTTTACGTAGACCTCTCTGAGATAAATAGTCTTTTTTGTGTAATTGTAAATGGGAAGTAAGTCTTCGTATCCTATTGGTGAAACTTAATATTTGAAATTCAACAGAACCCCTATTTTCTTCTTTTTCTTCTTGTGAAATAACTGAGATGAATGAATTTTTTACCATAAAACGAACCCCCCTTCTTTTTTTAATTTTAAGATATTTTAAGATATTTTGATTGATAGATATTTTTATTGATCAGTAATAATAATGGCACTTGTTTTAGTTTGGTATAGAGAATAATCTTAATTTCGGTCTAATTTCGATTTTTATTAAATCAAATTAAATCAATCCTATTTTAATTTCAAAATTTGAAAAGGTATACAGTATACAAAGGTATACAAAAGGATGGTTGTTTTCTATCCTCCAAAACGATAAAAACTTAGTCCTAAAATCAGACGATTTTATTGATTCATTTCTAGATCGAATTGATATGTCATTGAATTAGTATCATGTATCAGAATAGAATGTAAGACATTGAATGTGCGCACCTCTTTGTCGTCATCGACCCGCTGCGTTATGGGAAAGATAGCAAAACTTTACTAGTAATGGATTTTCAATCGCGGATACATATGTATCCTTACCATACCGAAACGACTGCCGTTATTGCTATCAAACCAATACCGATTCATACAAGCTAAATCTTCTAATCGATAATTGGGCCATAGAAATAACTTTAAGTTAATAAGTTTCTTTTTATATCCTTTGTTTTTATCCAAAACTTGACTGTTTACCTTATTACCATTCCCTAATGCTGAATTTTTATGCATATCATTTCTATTCCTAGAATTGAAACAAATTAGAATTCTAAATTCTCTCCGAAGTCTAGGTGATAAAATATTTTCAGGAACAAACAAATCATAATGATTTTTATCTCTATTTCCAGTCATCTTTTTATATTTGGTAATGACTTCATCAGAATTCTTATCAATATGGGTTTTTTCTCTGTATTTTTGATTCATTTTGTGTTTACTTTGATGAACCGATGAAATACCAATGGTTTGATACATAATAAATTGCCCATCATTTTTTATAGATAGACGAATTGGTTCAATAATCAAAATTCCTCTTTTGATGAATTCTGTAAGAGTTAAATTTTTCTCAATTATCAGAATATCAAGACTCATTTCTCCTCTTTGAATAGAGGATATAGTTATTTCTCTTGGATTTATCAGTCTAAGCAGGAGACAATATACTTTGATGTTATTGATTATTTTTTTAGTTAAAATATCATCCCATCGCAATTGAAACTGAAAATACCTGTTTAGTAAGAAATCAAACTCCTCTTTTGTATCATTCTTGTCTTGTTTTTTATTTTTTTGTTTTTTCATCTCCGAGTCCATATAATCTTCTTCAACATCTTTTTCTTGGTTTGAAAGAGCAGATTCAAGGTTTGCTTGGTCCGCTGATTCTTTTTGCTCTTTATTTCGTTTTTTTAATTCAAGAGATTTTTTTTCATTGGAGGATATAAAAAGATCTTTATCAGTAACGTTTTCATTTATATTAGAATCTAAAAGAAGTAATTTTTTTGGTATAACCCACGGTTTAGTTTTATACAAATTATAAAGGATCAAAAATTCGGAGAAGAACCAACGTTCAAGATTTGATATGGGGCGGTTTAATATTTCTTCATTCATTCCCATCCAATCCAATTTTTTTTTTTGATTAGACAAATAGATTTCTTGATCTTGATGAATTGTGAGATCAAAAAAATTTTGCTTATTCATTTTATCAATTATTGGATAATCATTAAGTTTATCCTTAGTACATTTTTTATTACTGTTTGGGTCAGTATCAATATTGATCCAAGCTTCAATATTGATTTTCTTTCTAAGACAAAAATGGATAATTCTCCAATCAAAATATTTTCTATCCAGATTTTTATCCATATCTGTAATATCATGTTGTACTCGATCATTATTGATAGGGATAATAGGAATACCTTCCATCATATAAAAAGATTTGAGTTTATTTGTGTTGGAGTTCGAAAAAACTTCTTGGTTATTTTTTACGTGTAATGACAATTCATAAATTGACGAGTACTTCGTATTTTCAGAATTAATAGATTTATATGCTAACCGATCATATTTATATTGTTTTTTAAAATTCTCTTTTTCATTCAGTAATGAAGCCTTTTCAAAATTTTTTAGTTTTTCGTAGTGAATAAATTTCGTTTTTTTAGATGAGTTACTTAAATCCTTATTTTTATTCATATAATGGTGGTTGAATCTATTTCGCCATTTTTGTGGTACTAGTCTAGACCATCTAATGTGAGATATATCATATTGATAATGATTCCTTAACCAATTTGTCCATTGATTTATTCCAGAATTCTGACAATTCTTATGTCTTAATTGAGAAAGAAAAAGTTCTTGTGTTCCAACAAAATAACTCCTTATTTCATTCTTAATAAAAGGAGCTGCTCCATTATATTGCAAGACAGATTTTAACTTATAAAAATCCAAATTGACAAATTGGGTTTGTGAGAGTTTGTAAAATACATAGGCTTGTGAAAAGTAGGATAAGTCACAAAAAGTATTTGAATTTTTTTTACTAATATTAGTATTATATAGTGTCTTTTTTATAGTCAAAATAAAATGAATTAAACTTTGATTTTTTTTATCCATTTTTTCTTGATTTGTTTCATTATTGGTAATGTATTTATTAAAATTTTTTTTTATTGAGTCACGAAATGGTTGTGTATTGATCCTAGGAATATTAATGATCCACAGAAAGATATCTATGTATATCCTTTCAATGAAAAATTTTATAAAATAATGTGATTTGCGTATTAGTCGAGCATTTTTTCTTTTTAATATCTGCCAAATATTTTTTTGTGCTTTCAACCTTTTATTATCATCACTTATTTTGTTAAAACTAATATTTCGATCCGGAATTCTAAATCCGCCCTTTTTTTCATTTGTAATTTTTTCTATTTGATTTATGACCGTGTTTGTTCTATCAGTTAGATCCTGCATTTTTTTTTCTGTCAACGAATAATTTGTCCAATTCCGAGGTATAGTTTCAATGGACGATGGTATAGTTTCAATGGATGATTCAGAAATCATCAGATTACTTATTATCAAATCTTTTTTAGTTTTATTCAATTCATATACTTTTCTTTTTCTCAATCCAAATAATAGAATTGGATTTATTTTTGATAGTTCTTTTTTTATTTCTTTTAAAAAAAGAATCCTTTTAATGATCCATTTTTTTATTTCTTTTGAAACATTTAGAAACAATTTTGTTTTTTCTTTAAAAATTTTTAGAATTAGAAAACATTTCTTTTTCAATTTTCTAATTTTTCTTTTGAGTTCTTTAAAAATGGGTTCAAAAAATGATTCGTGTTTTCTGGAAGAATCAAAAGGGAATTCTGCTTCCATTCCAAAAATTGTTAAAAAACACGAATCTTTTTTTGAATCTTTCTTTTTCATTGGATCGTTATAAGGGGCTCGTGGATTCGATCTATGCCAAGGTTTCAGACGAAAAGGAAATAGGATCTTAATCTGAATACCGTCTGTTAACCAATCTTTTGGAAATTCTTTTTCTGATAATTGAACGCCATTATAGGTGCATTTAACATGAATTTCTCGATTCCAATCCTTAAAATCTTCGGACCATTCAGGAAATTGAAATAATAGCATACGGGCGATATTTTTAAATATTATCAATGAAGGCAATATAATATATTTTCTAAGAATCGATTGGGTTATTAATAAAAAACCTCTTATTACTTGAGCAAGTAAAATACTATCCCAGGCTTCCGCTATTTCTATACGTGCTTTCTCCTTTCTTTTGGCTTCTTCTTTTTTATCTTCTTCCTTTTTTTTCTCACTTTCTTCTGTGGTTTTCTCTTTAGAATCCGAAATTTTGAGTTCTGTGTTTGTCCACATACCATTTCTAAAAATTCGGTTTATACGTTCGGAAATATCAAAAGAAAAAAAAGGGGATTTGTTTATTCGGTCCAAAAAGAGGGGGGAATGCACGTCTGCCTCAAAGAATTTCCAAGTAACTATTTTACGTCTTTGAGCACGTACAGAGCCTTTGATTAGGTCTCGACGAAAATCTGGTTGTTGTGAATAACGTATCAAAGCAACTTCGTCTGGTTCATCAGTATCATCAGTTTCTTGGGTATTACTATAAGTATCAGTATTCTCTTGGTTATCAGTAAAAATAATTACACTTTTGTCTTTTCTTGAGCGAATCTGCATATTCTCTATCTCACCCTCCTCTCGTTCTTCCTCGTCTAGTTCCCAATCAGCAATTAATTTGTATGGCCAGTAAGGGATTTTTTTATGTATTTCTGTTAATGCAATAGATTTTTTTTTTATCGTTTTCTCGTTTGGAAGAGTTCTATCTGCATCAAATAAAAATTTTAAAACTTTTATTCTATCTTCTGAATCAATTCTTACTTGTTCATGTTTAGGAACTATAAAAGGTCTTTGAAAATTTAAACTTGATGTTGATTTTACAGCAAATTCATTGATTAAGTTCAATAAATAATCCATTTGCTTTGCGCATGCTTTTGTATCAAATGAATTTGGTTTCTGTTCAAATTCTAGGCGATTAATAATAAAAAGGATACTATGAATCTTATTTATCAAAAACTTTTCTATAGAATTTTTTCGAGAAATTTCCTTTTTAATTGAAAGTGAAAACAATTTTTTGATTCGTCCACGATAGGGTCCATTTATGAAAGGATCATATAGTTGGGGTAAATATTCTTTTTTAGTCTTATCATTACACAACCGAGTTCTTTTTTCGAGTACATTCAGAACAACGGATTCGTTAATGAGAGTTTGAGCTAAATTTTTATCGAGAGTTTTTACTCTATTTATAAAAAGTTTGCTTATATTTTTCTGTTTATGTTCATTGTTATAACTCCAC